TGAATATTCCACCCAAAAGTTTGCTTTTAGTTCAAAACGATCAATATGTAGAATCAGAACAAGTAATTGCTGAGATTCGCGCAGGAATATCTACTTTGAATTTTAAAGAGACGGTTCGAAAACATATTTATTCTGATTCAGATGGAGAAATGCACTGGAGTACCGATGTCTATCATGCCCCCCAATTTACATATGGTAATGTTCATCTATTACCAAAAACAAGTCATTTATGGATATTATTAGGAAGGCCGTGCAGGTCCAGTCTAGTCTACCTTTCAATCCACAAGGATCAGGATCAAATGAATGCGCATTCTCTTTCTGGCAAGCGAAGATATACTTCTAACCTCTCAGTAACCAATGATCAGGCGAGGCAGAAATTGTTTAGTTCGGATTTTTATGGTCAAAAAGACGATAGGATTCCTGATTATTCAGACCTTAATCGAATCATATGTACTGGTCAGTATAATCTCGTATATTCGCCTATTCTCCACGAGAATTCTGATTTATTGTCAAAAAGGCGAAGAAATAAATTCATCATTCCACTACACTCGATTCAAGAACTCGAGAATGAACTAATGCCTCGTTCAGGTATCTCGATTGAAATCCCCGTAAATGGTAGTTTCCGTCGAAATAGTATTCTTGCTTATTTCGATGATCCTCGATACAGAAGAAAGAGTTCGGGCATTATTAAATATGGGACTATAGAAACGCATTCAGTCATCAAAAAAGAGGATTTGATTGAGTATCGAGGAGTCAAGGAATTTAGGCCAAAATACCAAATGAAAGTAGATCGATTTTTTTTCATTCCTGAAGAGGTGCATATCTTGCCCGGATCTTCTTCCATAATGGTACGGAACAATAGTATCGTTGGGGTCGATACACAAATCACCTTAAATCTAAGAAGCCGAGTCGGTGGGTTGGTCCGGGTGGAGAGAAAAAAAAAACGAATTGAACTGAAAATCTTTTCTGGAGATATCCATTTTCCTGGAGAGACAGATAAGATATCCAGACATACCGGCGTTTTGATACCACCAGGAACAGGAAAAAGAAATTCCAAGGAATACAAAAAAGTGAAAAATTGGATCTATGTCCAACGAATTACACCTAGTAAGAAAAGGTTTTTTGTTTTAGTTCGACCTGTCGTCACATATGAAATAACGGACGGTATAAATTTAGCAACTCTTTTTCCACCGGATCCATTGCAGGAAAGGGATAATGTGCAACTTCGAATTGTCAATTATATCCTTTATGAAAATGGCAAACCGATTCGAGGAATTTCTGACACAAGTATTCAATTAGTTCGGACTTGTTTAGTATTGAATTGGAACCAAGACAAAAAAAGTTCTTCTTGCGAAGAAGCCCGTGCTTCTTTTGTTGAAATAAGGACAAATGGGTTGATTCGACATTTCTTAAGAATCAACTTAGTGAAATCCCCTATTTCGTATATCGGAAAAAGGAATGATCCGTCGGGGTCAGGATTGCTCTCTGATAATGGATCAGATTGTACCAATATCAACCCCTTTTCTGCCATTTATTCCTATTCCAAGGCAAAAATGCACCAATCTCTTAACCAACCTCAAGGAACTATTCATACGTTGTTGAATAGAAATAAGGAATGTCAGTCTTTGATAATTTTGTCAGCAGCCAATTGTTCTCGAATGGGGCCATTCAAGGATGTAAAATATCACAGTGTGATAAAAGAATCAATTAAAAAAGATCCCCTAATTCCAATTAGGAATTCATTGGGCCCTTTAGGAACATGCCTTCCAATTGAGAATTTTTATTCATCTTACCATTTAATAACTCATAATCAGATCTTAGTAACTAAATATTTGCAACTTGACAATTTAAAACAGACTTTTCAAGTGATTCAATTGAAATATTATTTAATGGATGAAAATGGAAAAATTTTTAATCCCGATCCATGCCGTAACATTATTTTAAATCCATTCAATTTGAATTGGTTTTTTCTCCATCACAATTATTGTGCAGAGACATCTAAAATAATTAGTCTTGGACAGTTTATTTGTGAAAATGTATGTATAGCCAAAAATGGATCGCCCCTCAAATCGGGTCAAGTTATACTTGTTCAAGTTGACTCGATAGTGATACGATCAGCTAAGCCTTATTTGGCCACCCCCGGAGCAACTGTTCATGGCCATTATGGGGAAACCCTTTACGAAGGAGATACATTAGTTACATTTATATATGAAAAATCGAGATCTGGTGATATAACACAGGGTCTTCCAAAAGTAGAACAGGTGTTAGAAGTGCGTTCGATTGATTCAATATCCATGAATCTAGAAAAGAGGGTTGAGGTTTGGAACAAATGTATACCAAGAATTCTTGGAATTCCTTGGGGATTCTTGATTGGTGCTGAGCTAACTATAGCGCAAAGCCGAATCTCTTTGGTTAATAAAATCCAACAGGTTTATCGCTCCCAGGGGGTGCAGATTCATAATAGGCATATAGAAATTATTGTACGTCAAATAACATCAAA